CATGTCTTATTTTTCAATAAGACATATTTGCAGCAATGAAATACTCTTCTTCCTCCCCCGAGTAATCATAAATAACTAATTACAAATCTATGATTTCGATTCTCTATAAAGGACCAGAAATGCCTTGCTTACGTATCATTGGGAAGTGCATTAACATAAATACGGCAGTAAGAAGAGGTAATACAAAAGTGTGTAAACTATAAAAACGAGTCAAGGTAGATTGTCCCACACTAGCACTTCCGCGTAATAACTCTACCAAAGGCGACCCTATTACTGGAATAGCTTCCGGTACACCTGTTACAATTTTGACTGCCCAATAACCAATTTGGTCCCGAGGTAAGGAATAACCAGTTACACCAAAGGATGCGGTCAATACAGCCAGAACCACACCTGTAACCCAAGTCAATTCACGAGGTTTTTTAAATCCACCAGTAAGATACACGCGAAATACGTGCAGGATCATCATTAAGACCATCATACTTGCCGACCATCTATGAACTGATCGGATTAACCAACCAAAGTTAGCTTCCGTCATTATATATTGAACAGAAGCAAAAGCCTCAGTAACGGTCGGACGATAGTAAAAAGTCATAGCAAACCCCGTAGCTACTTGTACTAAAAAACAAGTAAGCGTAATTCCTCCTAGACAATAAAATATGTTGACGTGAGGAGGAACGTATTTGCTAGTTATATCATCTGCAATCGCCTGAATTTCAAGACGTTCTTCGAACCAATCATACACTTTATTGAGATAGGGAAACCAAGGGGACCCCCCTCTGAGAACCGTATATGAGAATTTCGTCTCGTACGGCTCAAACAGAAACACCCAAATACCGCTCGTAACGAATATGTGTACTAAAAAGTTTCAAACTTCTTAATGCTATGATTCAATTTTTTCTATGAAGATACGAAAGAATCAAAATCCGAAAAGTCTTCTTTGTAGTTATAATGCCCAAATATCAAGTCGGCTCATTCGTATTTATATTGATCATTAGGGGCCTCTTGAATCTTCTATTTACCTATTTTTTCTTTGATTTGTGTGTAATGCGACTTTACTCTTGTTTTCTTTATTATTGATAGGAATTCTCTTGTTAAGACCCTATGAATCAATTAAAACCTTAGATTCATCCTAGAACCACGATGATTCAAGAAAAAAACCTTTCCTTTCAAAAAAAGTTCCAAAATTCCCTGAGTAAGAACCCTTGGATTATCACTTATTCAATGCTTATTCAATGACTGAATATCATGAAAAAAAGACAAAGAAACGTTTATCCTTTAACCAAAATAAGTATAAACAAAAGAATAAAATTTTTTGAATTTCTCACTTCTAACTCTTTTTTCGGAGTCCGGCCACGAGGTCTGATAAGTATGAATCATAGTTCTAATATTTTTTATAATAGTTTGGAATCTATTTCATATATTCTGTGCTCCAGATACTAGCCTAGACTGAATATCCAAGGAGATAAAATCATCTTGATCAAGATGACCGACTTCTTCTCTGTCGTATCCATAGGATCAATTCTAACAAGTCACACACTCATATTCCGGAAATACAGAAAAAAAGAAATTCCACGATCGAACTACCAAAAAAGAGTGGGCTAAAAAGCGGAAACCTACATACTTTAGACTTTACTTTTTATTGAAAGGTTATTTAGGGGTTCTTGTGAATCCAATCTAATTGCTTGAAATTCCGTCCAGTAAAATGGAAGAATTATAAATCTCCAAAATAATAGATAGGAATATCGCAAATAGACCCATCGCGACACCCATCAAAGGCGTAGTTCCCCACCCAGGAGCCACTTTACCATATTCCGAATTCAATGGTTTCAATAAATCCCCTACAATAGTTCGTCTTGGCCCAGATCTAGAACTATCCTCAACGGTTTGTGTAGCCATAAATAATCCTATATTTTTGTTTATTCAGTGAGATCTGTTGACTTTGTATACCATTCCGTTGTAAATAAATGATCTTATCATAGATCCATTGTGGTCTTGAAATTATATAATAATGGAAACAGCAACCCTAGTTGCCATCTCTATATCTGGTTTACTTGTAAGTTTTACTGGGTATGCCTTATATACTGCTTTTGGGCAACCCTCTCAACAACTAAGAGATCCATTCGAGGAACACGGGGACTAGTTGAAGTACTGAGCCTCACAATATTGTGAGGCTCAGTACTTCAATTGAGATAATGAGAAATCATTTCGCCTTTTTAGTTGGAACTTTAGGCGGTTCGCGAAAAAAGATAGCGAAAAAAATTATTCCTAGAGTCGAGACTAAAAGGAATGTATAAACCAATGCTTCCATAGATTTGATTTCGGTTTACAATTATAGCTTCCATACCTGTTTAGTTGGGATCTTTTTCCGGATAAAAAAAAGACCAAGATAAGAGTCAAAGAAATGAAAAGTCAGCATCTATGTCAAATCAAAAAATAAAGGAAAAAAGGAACAGAGCAATCTTGTATCAGACTAGACTCTTTTTGTAGTTGGATCTCCAAGTTTTTGGAATGCCCCAAATTCTACTTGAGCGTCCAAATCTGGGTCAATCCCAGCAAAGACATCTCTGAACAAGGTTCTAGCACCATGCCAAATGTGTCCGAAGAAGAAGAGCAAAGCAAACGAAGCATGCCCAAAAGTAAACCAACCCCTTGGACTGCTACGAAAAACCCCATCGGATTTCAAAGTAGCACGATCTAATTCAAAAATTTCACCCAATTGAGCACGTCTAGCATATTTTTTCACAGTAGCAGGATCACTATAACTGACTCCATTGAGTTCACCACCATAGAACTCAACAGTTACACCGACCTGTTCAACACTATACTTCGATTCTGCTCTTCGAAAAGGAACATCGGCTCTAACAATTCCGTCGCCGTCTACCAAAACAACCGGAAATGTTTCAAAAAAGGTCGGCATACGGCGTACAAAAAGTTCGCGCCCTTCTTTATCTCTAAAAACAGGGTGTCCTAACCACCCAACAGCTATTCCATCCCCGTTGTCCATGGAACCCGCTCTGAATAATCCACCTTTTGCGGGATTATTCCCGATGTAATCATAAAAAGCTAATTTTTCAGGAATTTTAGACCAAGCTTCTGATAAACTTTGATTTTCGGCTAGCCCGGCACTAACCCTTCGATATATTTCTTGCTGGAAGTATCCCTGATCCCATTGATAACGAGTGGGACCAAATAATTCAATCGGGGTAGTTGCTGAACCATACCACATAGTTCCAGCAACAACAAAAGCTGCAAAAAAGACAGCAGCGATACTACTCGAAAGGACGGTTTCAATATTTCCCATACGTAATCCTTTGTATAGACGTTGGGGCGGACGAACACTAAGATGGAATAGGCCCGCTAATATGCCCAATGTACCTGCTGCAATATGATGAGAGGCTATTCCGCCCGGAACAAAAGGATCAAACCCTTCGACACCCCACGCAGGATTTACAGCTTGTACCCTTCCGGTTAATCCATAAGGATCGGATACCCATATTCCCGGACCATACAATCCGGTTACATGAAATGCACCAAAACCAAAGCAACCCAACCCTGAGAGAAATAAATGAATTCCAAAAATCTTCGGCAAATCCAAAGAAGGTTTTCCTGTACGTTCATCACAAAATATTTCTAGATCCCAATACACCCAATGCCAGATAGCTGCTAAGAAGCACAATCCAGAAAACACAATATGTGCTCCGGCCACACCTTCGTAACTCCAAATACCCGGATTCGTTATAGTCCCTCCTGTGATACTCCAACCCCCCCATGAATTGGTTATTCCTAAACGAGTCATGAAGGGTATAACGAACATACCTTGTCTCCACATTGGATCAAGAACAGGATCAGAGGGATCAAAAACTGCTAATTCGTATAGGGCCATTGAACCGGCCCAACCAGCAACTAGAGCTGTATGCATTATATGAACAGAAAGCAAACGACCGGGATCATTCAATACAACCGTATGAACACGATACCAAGGCAAACCCATGGAAATACCCCTTTATCAACGAAAAATAGACACTATGTAACTTTATTGCACTGAAAAAAACTATGCTATGGACCTCCCCCTTTGAGGTGAGGGGATTATCTTGGCGAAAGGATTAATATTTGGTCTATTCTTTTAGTAATAATGGAACAATTCTATTCTATTCGTAGGAACAAAAAGAAGCAGATCTATTCTATACTCGATAAGTACCAATACGCAATGGTGGATGGGAATTGATCCTATTTTTTATGAGTGAATGTATACATATTTGTTCATCATTCAAAAACCTATTCGGAAGAATTTTCCTTTATTCCTTCTGTTTTCCTTTTTTATGAACTTATTCAATCTATGTATAAAATATGCTAAAAGATAAAATATGATAAAGAAAGGCCGATCTTATTTATTAAGACAATAAACCCGTTGTTACGCTTCCACATCAAAGTGAGCTATAGTACTTAATTCTTTTTTGTTTGCTTTAATGCCTGTTGGTATTCCAAAAGTCCCTTTTCGAAGTCCTGGAGATGAAGATGCATCGTGGGTTGACCTATAGTGCGACTTGTCAGATATATTGGGTCATATGGTATTTCCCCGTTCTCTTCCCCGATCGAGGTATCCTCTCTTTCGCCCAAGACGGATTGATTTCATTATCAAAAATTTGGAGCGTGAAGTGGAATTAGATCTATTTTTTGGGGGGTATCCAGATTAATATTATCAATTAGAATAATTTATGGTTTTCTCGGTTGTACTAATAAAATGAAGTATCCAGGCTCCGCTTAGAAAAAACCCAATTTGGAAATTTGGAATCTATCTATTCTATGATTACTACTTGTATCATATTCTATTTATAAATAGGATTGATAGAAAACTGTTAATTAATGGAGTAATATGATGAATACGTTGGTTGAATATTTGTTTACAAGCATGAAGTAAATTGAAAAAAAAAAGAAGTCGTAGCAAAAAGACATGCTATTGGGGCATTTGTCCTATATGTGCAAATCCAAATCGGGCAGATCTTTACTCGGAGTAGAGCATAAACCTAAAAGAATTGAAGAAGACCATTCGGGAACAAGAAAATGACATCGCAATTGCAATTTGATCTCGATGAAACAATACATCAATGAAAAGTTAGTTCGATAAATTGAAAATTTAATGAATTGTTTTTTTATTTATTGAAATTTCTAGTATAGATAAACGACCGCGGGCCAAAGGACAAAACTCATCTTTCTTGAAAAATGGAAGGGAAGAAAAAGCCCCTTCATTAAAAGTTAGAAAGAGTCCTCTAAAGAAGGGTACAATCTAAACATTGATTCTTTTTTTCGCTATTTTTTTTGAACCGTATGCATCAAAAGGTGCCCGTACGGTTCTTAAGGGATACAATTTTATCCTAATCAACCGACTTTATCGACAAAGATTACTTTTTTTAGGCCAAGACGTTGAGAGCGAGATCTCGAATCAAATTATTGGTCTTATGATATATCTCAGTATAGAGGATGAGAACAAAGATCAGTATTTATTTATAAACTCTCCCGGTGGAGGGGTAATAGCCGGAATAGCTATTTATGATACTATGCAATTTGTGAAACCAGATATACATACAATATGCATGGGATTAGCCGCTTCAATGGGATCTTTTATTCTGGTCGGAGGAGAAATTACCAAACGTCTAGCATTCCCTCACGCTCGGCGCCAATGAGTTTTTTTTTAGACAAAAAAGAAAAACTATGCCTTCGCCATAGAAAATATGAATATTAAGTAATAATAGCATGGCACTTTGAATTCGATATGAGAATTTTTTTCTTGTTTTTTTTCTAAACCATTAGGTTATGTATCGAAAGAGTAGTATGAGATAAAAGGCATTTGCGATTTTAGCTGATTTATCGGAGGCCTCTTTCAGCGTCACAAACTTTTTTGTTTTCACGACGGAAGACTCTTAACAATATTTCTGTTATGAAAGACTACGAAATATTTTTTTTTAAGGAAAAAAAAAGAAACTTTGGGATTGCTGAATAACAAACGAAATAATAAAGCAACGGAACCATCATAGTATTTATTTTAAAATTACAAAAAAAAAAGGAAGGGTGGTTATTGGATAATTTACTGTTCTGGGTCTGATAGATCCTCCATTTTCTATTCCTTCGATGGAAGGTAAAAACGAATTCCATTGTGGAGCCGTATGCACTGCACAAAGGATGCCTGTACGGTTGTTAATCCTATCTTTTTTATTCTCTTTGACTCATCATGATCATGCGAGATAGAGAAAACCATTTATTAAATCATCAGGGTAATGATCCATCAACCTGCTAGTTCTTTTTATGAGGGACAAACGGGAGAATTGATCCTGGAAGCGGGAGAACTACTGACGCTGCGCGAAACCATCACAAAGGTTTATGTACAAAGAACAGGCAAACCCTTATGGGTTGTATCCGAAGATATGGAAAGGGATGCTTTTATGTCAGCAAAAGAAGCCCAAGCTCATGGAATTGTTGATGTTGTAGCGGTTGAATAAAAAATAGCGGGGATTTCACGCAAAAATCCGAAATTTGAGATTTTCTCTTCTTACCGGGGGTTAATATAATATTTTCTATTACTATTAATCCTATTAATTATTAATATCGAATATAGAAGTAATTCATAATCATCCGGTTAGGATTGATCTAAACCAACTCATTATGTATACAATTCAACATGCCAACTATTAAACAACTTATTAGAAACACAAGACAGCCAATCAGAAATATCACCAAATCGCCCGCCCTTCGGGGATGCCCTCAGCGTCGAGGAACATGTACTAGGGTGTATGTGCGACTCGTTCAGACCATGGACCGGGACAAAAGAAAGTACAAAATTTTTCCCGTATCAGTGATAAATACCAGTGAATAGGATAGAATGAATGGAAGAACTCCGTTCACTACCTAAAAATAAATAAAAAAGATTTATCGTATCCTTTTATTGTGTATCAAATTTATGGTTTCTATTGGTGCAAATCCAATCATCTCAATTTGCAATTTTAGATGAGAAAGAATTCCCCATTGGTAACAAATGCTTATCCATTAAGCAGAGGAAATCCTATTTAACAGAAGGATTATGGCCTTATTCTTCCAAGAACGGACTAAGAGGGTCAGCTACCCAACTAATCTTCATAATTAAATACCGTTACTGTATAGGTAGATCTCGTTGTGAAAGACCGATTACTAGCTAATTCATGGGTAGAGCCAAAGAGGGTGAACTGTACAAGTTAACAATAACATTGATGAAATAAAAGAAGGAGCTCCGGTGTATAGAGAGGACCTCACCGTTTAAGAAGTAACCATAGAAACGAAGGAACCCACTATTTCTTTATCCATTTCGATTTTTTTTATTTACTCGATGTTTTTTTTTTGATACCAAGTATCAATACAATTTCGTATTTTGGGGTGACTAGAACAAAAAAGAAATCGTGGTCGGGAAGGTTATAGTAGCAAAAGCCATTGGAATTTTTATTTTATACATTGGAAAAATACGTTTTGTTATTAATAGACTAGGAAAGGAGAAAGGACTAACTGAAAGAAAGGAAATCAATTAGTTATTCATCAAAGTTTCATTTATTCAATGACTAGAATTAAACGAGGATATATAGCTCGGAGACGTAGAACAAAAATTCGTTTATTTGCATCAAGCTTTCGAGGGGCTCATTCAAGACTTACTCGAACTATTACTCAACAGAAAATAAGAGCTTTGGCTTCAGCTTATCGGGATAGAGGTAGGCAAAAAAGAAATTTTCGACAGTTGTGGATCGCTCGAATAAATGCAGTAATTCGATATAATAAGGTAGACTACAGTTATAGTAGATTCATACACAATCTGTACAAGAGGCAGTTGCTTCTTAATCGTAAAATACTTGCCCAAATCGCTATATTAAATAGGAATTGTCTTTATATGATTTCCAATGAGATCATAAAATAAGAAGATTGGAAAGAATCCAGCGGAATGCTTAAAATGGAGTTCTCTCGAGAATGAACTCCGAGAAGGTAAAGTAGAAATTAGTATGATAAAATATGATAAAGTGGTCAAAATGAGCAAATATGTTCAATAAAAAAAAGATTAATTCTTCTTCTCCTTTTTTTTCTTACGACACGACAATCAAATCTAGATTTTGGGATTTTTCGAACAAAGCATCAATCGGCGGTTGAGTTTGGATTTTCATTTTAATTCAATTGAAGAGTAGCCTATTTATTCCTGGTTCTAAGACCAATAGTTCCAGCGGTAGACGCCCTTCTTTCAAATTGTTTCTCATTATTAAGAAAAGGTAACAAAGATAAAATACGAGCTTGTTTTATAGCAATAGTAATTAAGCGTTGCTGTTTTAAGGTCAATCTATTTACCCGTCTAGATAATATTTTTCCTTGTTCACTAATAAATCGACTAATTAAACTCATGTTTCTATAATCAATTCGATCCCCCGATTGAATCGGGGGCAAACGCCTACGAAAAGATCGTTTGGATTTAAGAAGGAGTCTCTTGGATTTATCCATGGTTTGTTTATTCCTTATCCCGAAAATCCTATTTCGATCGGATCTAAAATAATTTAGAATTAAGAAATAGGATTTGGTTTGTTTATATTTAAATCGAAAATATGTTTAATATATGTAATTTTGCATCTTCCTTGGATTGGAAAAGGGTGACACACAGACGATTGGTTCGATCTATTTCTTTATCTCCCCATGAATCGTATGTTTGTAACAACGGGGACAGAATTTTCTCAATTCCAATCGACTAGGCGTATTGTGTCGATTCTTTTGAGTAATATATCTGGAAATCCCCACGGATTCCTTATTAACACCGTTTCGAACACAACGAGTACATTCCAAAATAACTGTTACTCGGGCATCTTTACCCTTGGCCATGAACCTCCCTTGTATTTTTGATTCACGCAACTCTTCTATTTTCCGATCCAAAATGAAGAAAAAAAGAGAAGTTGGTAACTCGAAATCAAATTATAAAAGATTTCGTTGCAATCAAATATAAAATATAGTAATACAATGATTTCTAAATTTAGAATCGCAGTACGGTTTTGCATTTAAGTATCTTGTATGATATTGTTGCCCTAGCCATCACATTTTCATTTTCGTTCTCACTCTTTTATTAATTCAATTGGAACCCCGCGCCGAGTCCAAGTTTGAGGGAAGTTGAATCCAGTTTTATTCTTTCTCTTTTCTAACTTATTCTAAGTCTAAAAACTCTAAAAAAAAGAAGGGGAAGGGGATTAGTCACAGATATTTGATTGTTTTTCTAATCTTCTTCACCCCTTCCCAAGTCAATAACTAGAATGAAAAAAATGGGAATACCAACGCATCCGGGAATAAACGATTGATCTCGATTAATAGACCCGCTAAAGCCCCGAACCATATAGTACTTACTACCGGTGCCACGGAGAGATATGTTTTTAGATCTCGCATTTAAAACCCTCCTACTTTATAGTAATTTGTAATACATAATGGTATTACATACCATCAAATGTATATATAGTTAATAACCGCTTGTTAAGTCTTTTTATTATAGTTTAATATATGATATGAGACAAAAAAGAAGAAATGGCAAGATAATTTGTGTATACCAATGGAGGAAATAAATCAAAAATGTGGAAAACAAGACAGAGATTCTCTACAATGACACTGTAGACCAATTGAAAGGGATGTAGCGCAGCTTGGTAGCGCGTTTGTTTTGGGTACAAAATGTCACAGGTTCAAATCCTGTCATCCCTACCTATTACTTATCTTCTGAACAGTAACGAGGAATCAATTGAGATCCATAAAAATGGAACATACATATACCGAATCAATCTTTTTTTTTATTTCATTTTATCATATTCTATATGATAATATATGTATGCAAGATATATTAGGGTTGCATTTAGTTTGATAATAAAACGCTCTTAGTTCAGTTCGGTAGAACGCGGGTCTCCAAAACCCGATGTCGTAGGTTCAAATCCTACAGAGCGTGATTCGATTGTTGTTGTTGTTAGATCAAAATTAG